AATTGCCAGGAAGAATTTGTTCTTTTTTACAAAACAAAACGGATATTGATAAATCCACGGATCTAGAAATTCATTTCGGACACTTGAACCTTCTCAAACTGTTTCTTTTTAAGAACCAAAAAGATTTGTGCAAAAACAATAGATGCCAAGAAGAACAAAAGGCCTTGGACACGTAGTGGATCTTGAAGTACTATTTCTGCATCCCCCTGACCAAATCCGCCCACATTAGGATTAATTGTTAATGGTTGATCGAGTTTGATAGATTCACCCTCTGAAACAAGAAGTTCTGGTCCTGGGGGGATAATATCAACCACTTGATGCCCATCCAATGCATCCGTTATGGTTATTTCGTACCCCCCTTTTTCTTTTCGTATGATTTTGCTTACTATACCTGTTGCCGTAGCATTATAAACTGTATTGTTACTTTTGTTCCCGTCGGGATAAATCTGGCCCCTTCCCCTATTTCCGCCTACGTATATGGGATACTTTAAGAAATGAACATCCTTATTACTAGCAGGGTCTGGGGAAAGAATAGGAAAGGTGATTTCACTATATTTTTGACCCGGAACAGGACCTATCACAAGAATATTTTTCTTAGTAGGGCGGTAGTTCTGAAAAGACAGATTGCCTATCTTTTCTTTCATCTCGGGCGAAATACGATCAGGTGGGGCTAACTCAAACCCCTCCGGTAAAATAAGAACAGCACCTACGTTCAAAGACCCTTTCTTACCATTAGCAAGAACTTGTTTCAGTTGCATATCATAAGGAATTCTAACAACCGCTTCAAATACAGTATCAGGAAGGACCGCTTGCGGAACCTCAATATCCACGGGTTTATTAGCTAAATGGCAATTGGCACATACAATGCGCCCAGTTGCTTCTCGTGGATTTTCATACCCCTGCTGCGCAAAAATGGGATATGCATTTGAAATGGATGCCCCGGTTATTATATAGATCATGAGCGATACGGAAATGGATCGAGTAATCTCCTCCTTTATCCAAGAAAAAGTATTTCTAGTTTGCATGGTCCAATCATTGATCCCGAAAATTTCTACAATAAAATTAGGTAGGTCACTAGTATAGTTCCCTATCCACGATTCTGCTATTTACCTTTACTGAAAACGGAAAAAAGATTTCCGAAATAGAGGGGAAATTGTATTGGGTAGAAAGAGTAAGGTAAGCACGACTTTGCATGCTTTGCTTATATAGAAAGTAAGAAATATTATAATTGAATCCGTGAATCTTTTTTCAGTCATTCATTGAATGATAAATAACTACAAGTGACGGAGATACACGATTTAAATAACGAAAGATCCAATATTTAAAAATTGTATCTAGAATGACTGGAAAGGTAGAAACAAGACCAGATATAATTTGATCATTATGAGCAAATCCAAAATCTTTGTAAATATAGCCAATCATTAGTTCCCAACCGTGGGGCGAATGGAATCCGATACATAAATCTGTTAATAAAAGAATAGAAAAAGCTTTTATCGTGTCGCTTAAATTATATAGGAATTCTTGAACCCAAGAGTTAAGAATAAGAAGTTCTTCAGTCCCCAAAATAGAATAACCACTTAGAATAACGAAACAGATTAGATTTGTCGAGAAGTGCAAAATCGTATGGATACGATCCTCATTGTGCATCTTGATCAATTGGATCGTTTCTTTGTGGATTCCTATACGAAGTTTTTGTAGATGTGTTTCCGGGTATTCTTTTATCATTTCGTCCAACAGGAAGAGCTCCTCTACTTCTATGAATTGTTCTAGAATACTCTTTTCTTGAATATCATTCAAAAGGGTTTCGGATTGCCTAGTATTCCACCAATTAGTAATCCAAGATTTCAGACTTTTATTAAATGAGAGAGAGATCCACCAGGGCAAAAATACTATAGATGCAAGATATAGAAGGGGAGTGAATGCTTTCTTTTTTGCCATTTTTCATCTGTGAATTGTTAATGAACCTACCTCATTCGTTGACTTTATGTGATCTAATCTTTCTATCAAGCATGCTTTTCATTATAATTATATTATTATTAAGGTAGGGGCTCACGAATCTATTCTCTGTTTTTTTATTCAGTGCTTAGTCCTTGAATCTAAAAAGAATACAGAAATAGAAAATAAGAATCCACTTTGAATTCGAATCTTCCAATGAAATCTATATTATTGTTATATTGATATTGTTTCCAGATATCTCATCTCAATTAATCAAATTCGAAGTAATTGCCCTCTTTTGTTTTGATAACTGCCCGAAAGAACCGCTTCAAATAATAAATAAGGGTTGTTCTATTCAGATTTTGAAACGAAGGAGCGCCCCGTCTATATCAAGATCGCACTCAAATATGGCGAAAATTTTCGTGGGTTATCTAAACTATATTTATCTAAACTATATATAGTCTAGAGCCCGGGAATAATTGAAAAAAAAAAAATGATGAAAAATATTATGCTGATCAAAAATGAGTGACAAAAAAAAGACAGAAAAGTTACCATTATGTTTATCATTATGTTATAAGAAAGAAATCCACTTGTTTAGTTCTTAAGGAGCACAAAAGAAAAAAGAACGGATAAAAAGAAAAAGGGAAGGGCCGATTGACAAAAGTAGAGAAGATTTACAAGATATGATCTATCTGTATCTAACGTATCAACTACAAATATTGAAAATAAAAAGCGAAAGTCTTTTTTTCAAAAAAAAAAGACTTTGATTTGATATATGAGATGAATCCACTATTTCGATTTCTTGCTTGTTTTGTTACTGAATTAAGTTGAGTGGTTTTACATTTACAGACGCATAAAAAACAATTTTTGTGGACAAAAAAAATGTTTTTTTATGTTATGACTCTTCCGTATACGTCTGCTTTGGTTCGAATGGGCATTCTGAAGAAACCTCAGTTTAGTTCTGCTAGAGAAAAAAGAGGATTCTTGACTTGAGTTTTTTCCTCCCGGCGAGAAAGCATTTATTCTGCAGTTCATTTCAAAAGACTTCAATCGGTACACGCAAAAAATAGGCCAATTCAGCAGCTTTTTGCTCAATTTCTCGCGGAGTCAAATTCTCATCAGTACGAGTCAAGGGAACGGCCCCCTGGCCTCTGATTTCCATATAAAGGACACGACGAGCATAAATACCCTCTTTAACTTCTATTCTGATGGACTGAACATCTTTCATAAGGAATCGTAGAAAGATGCGACGGTTTTTTCCAGGAAAACCCCAACGAAAAATACAAACTATTCCCTCTTTTCTATCGAATCGATCATAACCACTGCCTACATTCCAAAAAATCGTGCACCACAAATAGGAACTAATAAAGAGGCCTGCGATCCCATAGAAAGACATCACGATTCCTTGTGGAAAAAAAACTATTTGCTGAGACGGAAATAAAGATATCAAATTCCTACCAAGATAACTAGAAGTTCCAACTAATAAAAACCCTAATGAACCAAAAAAAAGGATAAAGGCCCAGAAGAAATTGCTTATTTTTCGAGACCCCACTATAAATTCTATCCATATAGATTCTGATTGCCAACTCATACATACTACATCCAGTTGCATTTTATTGGAATTGAGAGAATAACCAAAAAAATTCGACTTTACTTTTTTTGTTTCCGAAGTAACTCTCATCAACTAGTACTATTTTGATATGAACTTTTAGAAGGAATTCATCAAATTGCTTAGATCTAAAATCATTCCCTTTATATGATCCCCTATACGGATCTACTAGATATATAGACTTTAATTTCATACATCCGCGATCCACTTGCTATAATTCATTTAACCCTATAATCATGTTTACGTATGCATAAGAGGAGCTTTTTCATTTATGTTCGGTTCGGGGAAGCCGCATGTTATACAATATTCTACTAAATAGGTATCCGTGGTATCTAAGTCTTGAAAAAAAAAATAGATAAGATTTGGTTTTGGCCCCCATCGAATCTAAGAAATCTTAGTTTTTTGAACATACAAAGATAAAGAAGCCATTGCAATTGCCGGAAATACTAGGCCTACTAAAGGCACAAGAATAGAGGGAAAACTGCTGAAAGGTGTCATAAAATGGGTACCTCAATTTAATATTTGTACCTGTTATTGTTATATTGTTAGTTAGAAATATATCTTATAATGATTATATTATAATTCGTATATTATAATAAGTATATCTAAATACGAGGTATATCTAAGCGAGTATATATCTAATAAGTGCAAGGAATGTATAATTAAATAAAAAGACTTGCCCTTGCCCATCTTTCTAAACCAACTAAAATAGGTGTATGATAAGATAATCCACTTTCTTTATTATCTTACTTTATTCTTACTTTTCTTATTATTCTATTGTTCTTGTCTTCTAATTTGATTTGAATTTCTAATTTGTTTGAATTTTTGAATTTAATAAAGAAAGAGTTTATTACAAATTGTCGAAAGATTCGATTCGTTAGAATCCGATCCAAGAACAGAGATTTTTAGTAAAAATAGAATTTTCGGGAGATATAGAAAGATGCAAAACTCTATATCTCTATATTTATATTATAATTCTATTTTTTCTATATTTGAATTATATATACATACGCAATAGAGGAAGATAAAATTCGGTTTCTTTGTCTCTCCAGATTCGAATTTCATTTCACAGAAGGAAAAATTCGCTTTTTATCTTGTTGGTAGAGGTTTACTCATTAGTAATATCAGATAATAATTATCCACATAATTCGTTTTTCGACAATTCCATTTTTATTTTATGTTTATGTCACAAAGTCAAAGCCCGCGTAATGGGCTTTGACTTTGATTCTGATAAACTAACACTCTTTCACTACAAAGAAAATAATTTAACTTAAGACTCTACTTGATTGAATTTTGGAAAAAAACCGTGGAGCTGAACTAACTCACTCAGAACACCTTTTAAAGGATTACGTGGTACGATTGGATCGAATAAACCCTTATGGAATAAATATTCAGCCGACTGTGAACCTTCAGGTATTGTTTTATTCAATGTTTGCTCAATTACTCTTTTACCCGC